AAATCCAATAGTAGGTAAACCGGCCGAAACCCCTGCTTTTGCCAGCATGACAGCAAGCACGAACTGGCAGCAAGGAGTCAACTGAATGACCAAAGCATCGGTTGCTTCCACTTGTGACCTTCTTCGACCACCTTGACACCTTAATATCAAGGAACTCCCCCCTCTCTTCTTCTCTTCATGTATGTGGGCTGCCTGCCCCGTCCCGAATAGACGAAGAGGAACAAGCTGAAGAAAGGCGCGCGAGAGAGAGTTGAGTATCCACTCACCCCCCCTCTTCCACAATTAGGTGAAGACCAGGAGGGCCGGAAAGCCCAACGGGAAACCTTTCACTGCGCCACACGATTCTTTCGCGAAGCGCTCTCTCAGACGTTTCCACTCCTGCCCTCGCAAGCAAAGAAGTTTCAAGATACCAGGCCACCAAGTGAAAGTGAACAGCCCCGAGCAAATCTTCTAGAGAGCGTACCCTTTCTTTCTACTCTTTCTTTATTCTAAGAAAAACTAAGAATCTAAATATAAAAAAAGAAGAAGATTTTTTTTGTTGGACCCCCTGGACCTCCGACCAATGAGGTGATGACACATGCATGCGTGCATATAAACTTCTAAAGAGTGGGTTTCAAACCTGGGTGGCACTATGTAACTCAATCCATTATAGGGCTATTGGTAGATTCTTTTTATTTTAGAATAGATTCTGAGATAGAGGAGACTTTAAGGAGATTTTGTCGAGATGAGGACTTGCAAAAGTCGACTAGTCGCAGAAGTAAGGTCTCAGACTCGCAGAAGAAAGTATCTCGAGGTTTCGCCGCTTTGATGAAACAAGTTGTTTCAAAATATCGCAAAAATTCAGCGTGGTTTTTCTATAAAAACTCGGAAGGTTTCGCCAGAAAGAGTTTGGGATTAAATCGTTTGGTCTTTGGAAGTTCCCTGATTGGTTTGAGAACCTGATTGAAGAAGACCAGAATTTTGGAATACACGTGGATCTGCGGATCCAGTGTTTGAAGTTATTCTAGTGTCTTTTAGGGATGGGATTCCACAGTTCATACAGAGACGTTGTTGAGTATGTGGCTTGACTGACTCCAAGGTGACTCAAGTCTCGATTGAGCAGTCATTTTTTATAGTCACGGGTCCTGCTTTAGCACCCTTTCACATTTGCAACTGTAGAGGGCGGTTTGTGACCTTCCAATTTTCCAGTGAAACCGGGGACCGAAAGGTCGTGAGAGATAGCAAAAAGATGCATCCATTTCTAGGCTAATTCAGTGTCTTGTGGATGCTCTATCTATGAGGTAGTTAGACACGCCCTTTGGGGGATCTCTTGGGTCTTTTAAAAGGACTCAATCAAAGGGCACAAACAAATGAAGGGAAAGCCTGCTGTTTGTTTTTCTGAGGTTGGGTTTTGAGATGAGAGTAGGATACACACGTTGAAGAAATCCATTGTCTAGAGAGAGTGGAGTGATCTCAAATAGTTTTCTATTTTCATATTTCTAACTTGACTTATATATATTCTAATTTATATAGTTTTTCGAAAAAAATCAAAGTATATGTCTTTCTCATTTGCTGCCACTCAACAACAGCCGGTCTCAGCTCTGCACATTCCTAGAAATTTTTTCTTTATTTCAGCTAAAAATTGTTATCATCTGGTATGAGAGCCCAGGTTGTGAAGATATGGTAGTGATACAATCTTCTGGATCTATGGTTGCTGATATGATTACTGCATTAACGCATACGATTGTCAAGCATCGCAAGATTTTTCCTCGAAATGTAGATGTTTGGAAGATGAGAATGCAGTTCCTTCTCAAAGAACAGGATCTTTTTTTTCATTCTTGAGAAAAGATAAGCCCGCGGATCTGGCGCTAATGGCAGTCAAGGATAAGGTACTAGTTTCAGTGGGAGACTCCACCGAGAATGTATGAGTCAATGACAATGGGAAACATGAAGTTTCTTCGGCAACGGTTCTTTCCAAGCAAGATGCAAGAGGGGACGAGCCTGTCTCAGCACTCAGACAAGATGGAGAAGATGATCAAAGAATTGGTAGCAGTGAGAGTCATTTTGACTGATCGTGATCAGTGACCGGGAAGTCTACTGAAGTCGTTTGAGTCTTTGACAACCACTCTCTCCCGTGAAACTCCTCCTTTAACTATTGATTGATCCGACCATTTTCTTTAGGCAGAAGCTGAAAAGAGATTTAAACAGCAGTCATTAAAAACTAATGCTGCTAAAAAAAGAATCAGAAGCACAAAGTGAGTGCAGAAGGACCTGAAAAACATAGAGTGTTGGTCCTCCAAGAAGAAAGGTCACTTGAGTTTTGAGTGCCCATGAAAGAAGGGCAAAGGGAAAAAGCCATGATGATCAGGAAAAGGTAGTCTTGGTCACTACTATGGCCCTGTTTGCCAACATTTCAGATAGTTGGTGGATCGGGTCCTCGCATCATATTTTCTTCCGAAAGGAAGAATTATGTGCAAATATGATTGAAGAACTAGGTTCTTCATATATGGGCAATGGCACT